TGAATAATTTTTATAGATTCCCTCATTTCACCGATTCGGACTAAATAGCGAGCTAATGAATCTCCTTCTTTTTGCCAATGGATTTCCCAATCCAATTCGTCGTAACATTCATAATGATCAACTTTACGAAGATCCCATTGGATTCCGGAAGCTCGTAGCATTGGTCCCGATAAACCCCAATTTATTGCTTCTTCTGGACCAATAATGCCTACTCCCTCAACTCGTTCTAAAAAAATAGGATTTCGCGTAATAAGTTTTTGATATTCAGAAACCGCTGTTAAAAAATAATCACAGAAATCCAAACATTTATCTATCCATCCATAAGGTAGATCGGCCGCTACTCCTCCGATACGAAAATAATTATGCATCATTCTCATACCGGTGGCAGCTTCGAATAGATCATATACTAATTCTCTTTCTCTGAAAATATAGAAAAAAGGAGTCTGTGCACCAATATCTGCCATAAAGGGGCCAAGCCATAACAGATGAGAAGCTATACGACTCAACTCTAACATAATTACTCGGATATAACTGGCTCTTTTAGGTACTTGAATATTTCCCAACTGTTCTGGTCCATTTACGGTTATTGCTTCTGTGAACATAGTAGCTAAATAATCCCAACGTGTTACATAAGGTAGATATTGTATAACTGTTCGATTTTCCGCAATTTTTTCCATTCCTCTGTGTAAATAACCTAATATTGGTTCACAATCAATAACATCTTCACCATCTAGAGTAAGGATGAGCCGAAGAACACCATGCATTGATGGGTGGTGAGGTCCCATATTGACTATCATGAGGTCTTTTCTTGTAGTTGTTACATTCATAGGTTATTCCTCGATTCATTCTTTCATGAATTGCTGAAAATGAAAAGAAGTTCATTAAAATTCAAGATCGAATAAAAAAATAAAATAATTCAAATTCCTTTTTCACTTAACGAGTTTTTGACTCCCGAATATCCAGCTGACTAATTAATTCTTTATAACGTATTCTATTTTTCTTTGACAAATAAGACAGCAGTCGTTGGCGTTTTCCCAGGATTTTACGTAAACCTCTCTGAGATAAATAATCTTTTCGGTGCAATTCCAAATGTGAAGTCAGTCTTCGTATCTTATTGGTGAAACGAAATACTTGAAATTCAATGGACCCCCTGTTTTCTTCTTTTTCTTCTTGTGAAATAACTGAGATGAATGAATTTTTTACCATAAAACGGATTTTCTATCCTCTTTTTTTTGAATGGATTTTACTGATCAGTAAGAATAATGCTAGTCATTTTAATTTGGTATACACAATAATCTTAATTTCTTTATGAACTCCTAATTTTATCAAATAAAATGAATCAATCCAATTTTCTTTTCAATTTTATTCGTATAGGAATAGGAAAGGGTGATATATTTCTACATTTAGAAAAGAGAAAAAATTTTGGATCAAAATCTAATAATAAATAAAAAAAGAAAAAAATAAGAAGATTCCGTTAATCATTTATAGATCTATTGGATATTGATAAATGCATTGAATTAGTATTCATGTATCAGACTGGAAGGTAAGACAATACATAGGTGCAACTCCTTTTTTCATATATCATACATATAGGGTACAGAATATATATGAAAAACGCATAATTAACAAATTTGCAATCGTGGATACATATGTATCCTTATCATAGTGAAGCGGCCCCCATTATTGGTATCAAACCAATATCGATTCATACAAGATAAATCTTCTAATCGATAATTAGGCCAAAGAAAGAACTTTAATTTAATTAGTTTCTTTTTATCAAAATGTTTTCTTTTATCCAAAAATTCACCCCAGTTTTTTACGTTGTTGCAAAATACTGGATTTTTATGAATACCATTTCTCTTCCTCGAATTGAAACAAATTAGAATTCTTAATTCTCTACGTCTTTTAGTGGATAAAACCTTTTCGGGAACAAACAACAAATCATAATCATTTTTGTATCTATTTTCAGCCATTTTTTGATGTCTTGCAATGGATTTATCCAAATTAATCTTAGCAACATAGCTTTTTTCTCGGTATATTTGATTAATTTTGGGCTTACTCTTATGAAACAATGAAATATTTAGACTTTGATACATAATCAATTGTCCATCATTTTTTATAGACAAACGAATTGGTTCGATAATTAATATACCCTTTTTCATTAATTCTGTAAGAGTTAAATCCTTTTGAATAATCAAAATATCTAAACTCATTTCTCCCCTTTGAATAGAGGATATAGTAATTTCTCTTGGATTTATTAGTCTAAGTAGGAGACAATATATTTTGATATTATTGATCATTCTTTGATTTAAAGAATCATCCCATCTCAATTGAAAACGTAAATACCTTTTTAGGAAAAAATCAAGTTCTACTTCCGTGTTGCTCTTATATTCTTTTTTCTTTCTACGTTTTTTCATATCGGAGCTTGCATAATCTTCTCCAATATCTTTTTCTTGGTTTGAGAAAAGTGATCCAAGATTCGCTTGATTTTGTGCATCTGATTCAAGATTATCTCGAATTGCGGATTCTTTTTCTTCTTGATTTCGATTCTCTAATTCAATCGATTTTTTTTCATTCGAAAATGAAAATAGAAAAAGATCCCTTTTGCTCTTTCTAGTGATGTTTTTATTTTCACTAACATTTTCATTAAAATTTGAAAGAAGTAGTTGGATTGGTATGATCCACGGTTTCATAATATATGTATTATAAAGGATCACAAATTCTGGAAAGAACCAAAGGTTTAGATTTGATATGGGACAACTTAGTATTTCTTCATTCATTGCCATCCAATCAAAAAGATCTTTTTTTTTGTTGGATGCCATAATTCCTCCATTTTGGGAAATTTTAAGAAAAAAAAGACCTTTTTGATCCATTTTATCAATTATTTGATAATTATTAAACCCAGTCTTAGTATTTTTATTACCATTGGTATCGATATCAATCCAGGACTCAATATTGACTTTATTTCGAAGACAAAAATCGAAAATTCTCCAATCCAAATATTTTCTATCTGTAAATTTATCTAGATTTAGAATATCATCATCTTCTAAATTAATAGGGATAATACCTACTGGCATATTAATTAATTTACCTTTTTTATATATCTTGTTGTAATTATAAGAGATCTCTTGTTTATTATTTAAACGTAATGGTGATACATAAATATGTGAATCCTTCTTATTTTCATAATTAATCGATTTATATGAGAAAAGCTCATATCCATAGTATTTTTGAAGGTTATATTTTGAATTTGATAATGAATTTAATTCAAAATCATTTAATTTTTTGAAATTAGTTAATATTAATCGATCTTTTTCATCGGAATGCCTTTTGTTTAAATCTTTATTTTGCACTATACGTGTTTGATTGAATCTATTTCCCCATTTGTGTGGTACTAATCGATACCATCTAATCGGAGATAAATCATATTGATAATGACCCCTTAACCAGTTTTTCCATTGAATCATTTCCGAATTCAAAATATTTTTATGTTTTAATTCAGGATAAAAAATTCCTTGTGTTTCAAAATAATCCTTTATTTCATTCTTAAGAAAAAAAGATGTTCCGTGATATTGAAGGACATATCTTAACTTATACAAATTACAAAATTGCGTTTGATATAATTGGTAAAATACATATGCTTGTGAGAAAGAGGATAATAAAATCTTTGCATTTTTATTACTAATATCAGAAATTGATTTTTTTTTAGTCCAAATAAAACGAATTGTATTTTTATTTGTTTTAGCTATTTTTTCTTTATTTGTTTCATTATTGTAAATGTATTTATCGATCATTTTTGTTGAATTATCAAAAAAGAGTTGTGTAGTGATCCTCGGACTATTAATGATATAGATAAGTATATCTATGTATATCCTTTCAATTAAAAATTTGAAAAAAGAATATGATTTACGGATTAATCGAACATTTATTCTTTTGAATTTCTTTAATTTCTGCCAAATATTTTTTATTGATGCTAATAGTTTAGTAGGATAACTAATTTTATTAGAACTAATATTTATATTGATTTCCGGAGTTAAAAATCCTTTTTTCTTATCTTTTGTAATTTTTTCTATTTGATTCCTGATTGTGCTGGTTCTATCATCCAGATCTTTCATTTTTTTTTCTGTCAATGAAGAATCTGTCAAATCCATAAATCGAATTTGAATGGACGATTCATTAATCATCCCATTACTGATTACCCCATTTTTTTCTTTTTTAGTTTCACTCAATTCATCTATTTTTCTTAATCCAAATAATTGAATTGGGTTTCTTTTGGAAAGTTCTTTTATTATTCCTTTTAAAAATAGAATGGTTTTCATGACCGATTTTTTTCTTTCTTTTGAAAGGTTTAAAAAAAGATTTATTCTTTCTTTTAAAACCTGTATAACTAAAAAAGGATTCTTTTGTAATTTTCTAATTTTTTTTCTGAGTTCTTTAAAAATGGGTTCAAAAAATGAACGTTGTTTTCTGGGAGAACCAAAAGGAACTTCAGTTTCCATTCCCCAAACTGTTAAAAAACAAAAATCGTTTTTTTTCTCTTTATTTCTCAGCGGATCTTTCTGGGGGGGTGGCACCTTAGATCTGTGCCAAGGTTTAAGGTAAAAAGGAAATAGGATCTTTATCTGAATACCGTCTGTCAACCAATTTTTTGGAAATTCGGTTTCTGATAATTGAACACCATTATAGGTGCATTTAACATGCATTTCTCTATTCCAATCTTTTAAGTCCTCAGACCACTCGGGAAATTGAAATAATAACATACGGGCTATATTTTTAGCTATTATCACTGAAGGGAATAGAATATATTTTCTAAGAAAAGATTGGGTTACTAATAGAGATCCTCTTATTGCTTGAGCAAATAAAACTCTATCCCAGGTTTGCGCTATTTCTATTCGTGCTTTCTCTTGTCTTTTGTATTCTTCTCTTTTTTCTTCCTCTTTTTTTTTCTCATTTTCTTTTTTCTTTTCCTCGGTATAATCCGAAATTCTTAATTCTGTTGT